AGCCGACCGCTCTACCACTGAGCTACTGAGGAACAATGGGAGATTCTATCTCATAAAGTGAAACTCCCGTTCTCAACCCATGAACAATATGAGCCCGAAGCTTCCTTCGTAACTCCCGGAACTTCTTCGTAGTGGCTCCGTTCCATGCCTCATTTCATAGGGAACCTCAAAGTGGCTCTATTTCATTATATTCCATCTATATCCCAATTCCATTCATTTAATTAATATCCCTTTGGTGTCATTGACATAAGAGATGTCATTTATAGTCTATCTGTTTCTATATATGTATGGAAAGTTAAGAAATAATCATATAATGATCAAATTTTTGATCATTATATATTTCAAAAGAAAAAAAAGGAGGTTTGTATTGACATAAGAGATGTCATTTATAGTCTATCTGTTTCTATATATGTATAGAAAGTTAAGAAATAATCATATAATGATCAAATTTTTGATCATTATATATTTCAAAAGAAAAAAAGGAGGTTTGTATTGACATAAGAGATGTCATTTATAGTCTATCTGTTTCTATATATGTATGGAAAGTTAAGAAATAATCATATAATGATCAAATTTTTGATCATTTATATATTTCAAAAGAAAAAAAAAAAAAAAAAAACCAAAGGAGGTTTGTTATGATTTTCAAATCATTTCTACTAGGTAATCTTGGATCCTTATACATAAAGATAATAAATTCAGTCGTTGTGGTCGGACTATATTATGGATTTTTGACAACATTCTCCATAGGGCCCTCTTATTTCTTCCTTCTCCGAGCTCGGATTATGGAAGAAGGAACCGAGAGGGAGGTATCAGCAACAACTGGTTTTATTACGGGACAGCTCATGATGTTCATATCGATCTATTATGCGCCTCTGCATCTAGCATTGGGTAGACCTCATACAATAACTGTCCTAGTTATACCGTATCTTTTGTTTCATTTCTTCTCGAACAATCAAAAACAATTTTTTGATTATGGATCTACTACCAGAAATTCAATGCGTAATCTCAGCATTCAATGTGTATTCCTAACTAATCTAATTTTTCAACTCTTCAACCATTTAATGTTACCAAGTTCAACGTTAGCGAGATTAGTCAACATTTATATGTTTCGATGCAACAACAAGATGTTATTTGTAACAAGTAGTTTTGTTGGTTGGTTAATTGGTCACATTTTATTCATGAAATGGGTTGGATTGGTAGTATCCTGGATACGGCAAAATCATTCTATTCGATCTAATGTACTTATTCGATCTAATAAGTACCTTGGGTTAAAATTGAAAAGTGCTATAGCTCAAATCTTGAGTATTATCTTCTTTATCGCCTGTGTCAACTATTTAGCCAGACTACCGGATCCTAGTGTCACTAAGAAACTGAACGAAACCTCAAAAACGGAAACGGAAGAAGAAGAAAGTAAAGAAAGTCAAAAAAGTAAAGAAAGTGAGGAAGAAAGAGACGTAGAAAAAGAAACAACTTCCGAAACGAAGGAGACTAAACAGGAACAAGAGGGATCCACCGAGCAAGACCCTTCCCCTTATTGGGAAGAAAAGGAGGATCCGGACAAAATAGATGAAACGGAAGAGATCCGAGTGAATGGAAAGGAAAAAAAAAAGGATGAAACGGAAGAGATCCGAGTGAATGGAAAGGAAAAAAAAAAGGATGAATTCCGCTTTCACTTTAAAGAGACAGACTATAAACGTAGCCCAGGTTACGAAAACTCTTATCTTGATGGGTATCAAGATAATTGGGACTTGCAAAGTGAAGAAGAAGAAGAAGAAGAAAGTACTTTAGGGTTTGAAAAACCTCTTGTAACTTGTCTTTTCGACTATAAACGATGGAATCGACCTTTTAGATATATAAAAAACAAAACATTCGAGAATGCTATAAGAGACGAAATGTCACAATATTTTTTTTATACATGTCTGAATAATGGGAAAAAAAAAATATCTTTTACATATCCACCTAGTTTAGCGACTTTTTCGGAAATAATAGAAAGAAAGATGTCTTTGTACACAACAAAAAAACTAACTGATGACGACTTGTATAGTCATTGGGTTTCCAACAATGAAGAGAAAAAGAACAACTTAAGTAATGAGTTGATAAACCGAATAAAAGTTTTAGACAAGGGATCCCTTGCTCCGGATGTGCTCGAAAAAAGGACGAGATTGTGTGATGATGAGAATGAACAAGAATGCTTACCTAAAAAGTATGATCCTTTGTTGAATGGATCATATCGCGGAAGAATAAAGAAATTAGAATCAGAATCAACTAGGAACGATTCAATCATTTCCGCAAAAGGTTCACTAGAAAAAATTTGGAAAAATAAGATACACAGTCTTATTACTAATGATTCTCGAGAATTTGAACATCAAATGGATCCGTTTGACGGAGAATCTTTATCGGCATATATGACTCATTCCTTAACCTCAATCAGTAAATTGTCTTTGGAATTAGTATCTATTTTCCATTTTGAGGATCTTGCTTTATTGACAGAACAAAAAAGAATTGATTTTGAAAATCAAACGAAACGGTTGAAATTTCTATTCGATGTAATTACAGCTGACGCAAATAATCAAACCATTGAAAATAAATTTATTGAAATAGAAAAGATCGACAAAAAGATTCCTAGATGGGTATACAAATTGATATCCGAGGAGGATTATTTGGCACAACAAGAACAACAGGAAGAAGAAAATGAGGAAGAAGCACCACTGGATTTTGGAATTCGTTCGAGAAAAGGCAGACGTGTAGTAATTTATACTGATAAAAATCAGAATCGGGATCAGGATCCCAATCCTAATACCGATAATACTACTACCGAGAACGATAATAGTGATACGGGGGAAGAAATAGCTTTGATACGTTACGCGCAACAATCAGATTTTAGTCGGGATCTGATCAATGGATCCATACGCGCTAAAAGACGTAAAATAGTTCTTTGGGAAATGTTACAAGCAAATGCGCATTCCCCACTTTTTTTAGATCAAGTAGCAAAAATGGTTTCTTTTGATCTCTTTGATGATCTTCGTGAAACAATGAATCTTATTTTTAGGAATTGGATAACAAAGGAGCCAGAATTACAAATTTTGGATTCTGAAGAGAAAGAGGACAGAGAAAAACTGATAAAGATAAGGGAGGAAGATGAACGGATAATAATATCCGAAACTTGGGATAACGTTATGTGTGCCCAAGCAATAAGAGGCTGTATGCTAGTAACCCACTCATTTATTAGAAAATACATTATATTGCCTTTATTAATAATAGCTAAAAACATTGGGCGTATATTATTATTTCAGCTCTCTGAGTGGGATGAGGATTTTAAGGACTGGAATAGAGAAATGCATGTTAAATGCACCTATAATGGTGTTCAATTATCAGAAACAGAATTTCCTCAAAACTGGTTAAAGGATGGTATTCAGATAAAGATCCTATTTCCTTTTTCTCTAAAACCTTGGCGCGAATCTAAGGCAACACCCTCTACTGGAGGTCTAATGAAAGAGAAAAAAAGAAAAAATGACGATTTTTGTTTTTTAACAGTTTGGGGAATGGAAGCGGAACTCCCTTTTGGTCCCCCTCGAAACCGACCTTCTTTTTTTAAACCCATTTTTGAAGAACTTGACACAAACATTCGAAAGGTGGAAAACCAAAGTTTTGTTTTCAAAGAAAAAACAAAAGACTTTTTAAAGAAAAAAACGGGATGGGTTACAAAAATCGTTTTATTGAAAAATAAAATAAGGAACTTTTTTACAAAAGTAAACCCCAATTTATTATTCGGATTGAAGAAAGTATATGAACCAAGTGAGAATCAAAAAGATTCCATAATTAGTAATAAGATTACCCACGAATCGACTGTTCAAATTCCATCCAGCAATTGGACAAATTATTCACCGATAGAAAAAAAAATGAAGGATCTGTCTGATAGGACAATCACAACCAGGAGTCAAATAGAACGCATCACAAAAGACAAGCAAAAAGGATTTCTAACTTCAGATATAAATATTCGTTCTAATGAGACAAGTTGTAATGCTAAAAGAACGGAATTGCAGAAAGATATTTTACGGATAGCAAAAAAAAGAAGTATCCGATTCATCCGTAAATTACACTCTTTTGTGAAATCTTTCATTGAAAGAATATACCTAGATATCTTTCTATGTACCATTAACATTCCCCGAATTAATCTACAACTTTTCTTTGAATCAATAAAAAAGATTCTCAATAAATCCATTTCTAATGATGAAAGAAATAAAGAAAAAATTGATGAAACAAATCAAAATACAATTCACTTTATTTCTACTATAAGAAATTCGTTTTCTAATAGTAATCTTAATAATAAATCAAAGATTTATTGGGATTTCTCTTTATTGTCCCAAGCATATGTATTATATAAATTATCACAAACCCAAGTGATTAAAAGGTATCAATTGAAATCTGTACTTCAATATCACAGAGCATATCCTTTTCTGAAGGATAGAATCAAGGACCTTTTTGGGACACCAAGAATAGTTCATGCCAAATCAAGGCCTAAGAAACTTCCTATTTCGAGAATAAATGCATGGAAAAACTGGTTAAGGGGTCATTATCAATACAATTTATCTCAGACTAGATGGTCTGAATTAGTACCGAAAAAATGGCGAGAGAAATTCAATCAACGTACGATTAAAAATAAATACTCAAGAAAATTGAATTCATCTGAAAAAGAAAAAAACCAACAAGCTCATTACGCGAAAGAAATTTCTTATGTAGTGGATTCATTGTCGAGTCAAAAAGGAAAATTGAAAAAAGACTACAGATATGATCTTCTATCACATAAATATATTAATTCCAATTATGAGGATAGGGAGTACTCAGATATTTCGAGATTATCATTACAAATAAATGGGGATCGAGAAATTCCATATGATTACAATAGACAAGAATCCGATTATGTACTAGTTGGTTTACCTATTAGTGATTATCTAGGAGAAGAATATTTTATTGGCGTAGATAAAAATTCGGATAGAAAATATTTTGATCGGAGGATTCTCCGTTTTGACCTTAGAAAGGATCTTAATATTAAGACCCAGATCAATAGGGATACAGAGACCAACATGAATAAAAACGGAACTAATAATTATCCAGCAATTGGTAAGAAAAATCCTTTTTCTCTCCCGATTCATCAAGAAATCAATTCATCCAAGAAAAAAAAACAAAAATTTTTTGATTGGATGGGAATGCGCGAAGAAATTTTATATCGTCCGATATCGAATCTGGAGCCTTGGTTTTTCCCAGAATTTGTGCTACGTTACGATGCATATAAGAGTAAACCACGGATCATATCAATCAAATCTCTTCTTTTAGATTCTCAGAAAGACGAGCGAAATGAAATAATTAGTAAAACAAAAAACATCAACAAAAAAAATCAAAAAAAAGATCTATCTAATCAAAAAAAACATCTTGAAGTAGAGAATCAAGAAAAAGAGGATTTTCGACAAGTAGATCTTAGACCCAATCCAACAAATCAAAGGGATCCTATTGTATCAGATACACGAAACCAACAAAAAGATATTGAAGAGGATTCCGTGGGATCAGGCGTTAAAAAACGTAGAAAAAAAAAGAAATTCAAGAGTAAGAAGGAAGCAGAATTAGACTTTTTTCTAAAAAAATATCTCCTTTTTCAATTGAGATGGGATGAGCTTTTGAATAAAAAAATGATGACTAATATTAAGGTATATTGTCTCCTGCTTAGACTGAAAAATCTAAAGGAAATCGCAATATCCTCCATTGAAAGAGGAGAGATGTGCCTGGATTTAATGCTAATGCAAAAAGATCTATCTCTTAGGGAATTGATAAAAAAAGGAATATTCATTATCGAACCGATTCGTTTATCTAGAAAATGGGACGGAAAATTGATTATGTATCAAACCATAGGTATTTCATTGGTCGCTGAGAATAAGGATCCAATTAATATAAGATGTCGAAAAAAAGGATATGCTGATGAGAATTCTTTCAATAAATCCGTTAGACAACAAGAAAAAATGCTTGTAGATAGAGACGAAAATGATTATGATTTGCTTGTTCCTGAAAATATTCTATCTCCTAGACGTCGTAGAGAATTGAGAATCCTAATTTGTTTTAATTCCGGGAATGAGAGTGCTGTGGATGGAAATTCAGTATTTTACAATAACAAGAATGTGGAGAGCTGTAGACAATTTTTGGATGAGGACAAGCATCTTGATACAGATGCAAAGAAATTTATGAAATTGAAATTTTTTCTTTGGCCCAATTATCGATTAGAAGATTTAGCTTGTATGAATCGCTATTGGTTTGATACCACTAATGGCAGTCGTTTCAGTATGTTAAGGATTCATATGTATCCACGATTCCTAATCAGTTGGTGGTAGATTTCGTATTTATCACGTGCCATATTCGGTATCTGAAGTCCGATAGATGTGTACATCTGTTATGTTAGATTATATTCTGATACACGATATTGATTTGATAACGTATCCATTGTATCTAGGAATCCGTTGCCGGGCTCTTCCTTCTTAAGTACAAAGAAAAGTTTTATTTTGTGAATGCAGAAAAGTATCATACCTTTCTATCCAAATCAAATTGGGAATTCCAATTTGATTTGGATAGAAAAAAGCAGGATATAAATAAATCCAGATTATTATTGTGTCTACCAGTCGATATCGAAATGGATAGCATTATTATTATTACCGATCAGTAAACTCCATGGAAAAGAAAAAAATAAATAAAAAAGAATTTTTTATGGTCAAAAATTCATTTATCTCGCTTATTCCGCAAGAAGAAAAAGAAGAAAACCGGGGATCTGTTGAATTTCAAGTATTCAGTTTCACCAATAAGATACGGAGACTTACTTCACACTTGGAATTACACAGAAAAGATTATTTATCCCAGAGAGGTTTACGAAAAATTCTAGGAAAACGTCAACGGCTGCTGGCTTATTTGTCAAAGAAAAATAGAGTACGTTATAATAAATTAATTGGTCAGTTGGATATTCGGGAGCCAAAAACTCGTTAATTTTCATTTTAAGAGTTCTTTGAATTTTTTCGGTTCTTAGATTTGAAATTTTGATAAACCTTGTTTCGAGCAATTCATGGAGTAATGAATCGGAGAAGAAAAGATATGACTGTACCAGCTACAAGACAAGACCTTATGATAGTTAATATGGGTCCTCACCACCCATCAATGCACGGTGTTCTTCGCCTGATCGTTACTCTCGACGGTGAAGATGTTATTGACTGTGAACCCATATTGGGTTATTTACATAGAGGGATGGAAAAAATTGCAGAAAACCGAACAATTATACAATATCTGCCTTATGTAACACGTTGGGATTATTTAGCTACTATGTTCACAGAAGCAATAACAGTAAATGGGCCCGAACAATTGGGAAATATTCAAATACCTAAAAGAGCCAGCTACATCAGAGTAATTATGTTAGAGCTGAGTCGGATAGCTTCTCATTTGTTATGGCTTGGTCCATTTATGGCGGATATCGGTGCACAAACACCCTTTTTTTATATTTTCAGAGAGAGGGAATTGATATATGATCTATTCGAAGCTGCTACAGGTATGCGAATGATGCATAATTATTTCCGTATAGGAGGAGTTGCTGCTGATCTACCTTATGGCTGGATAGATAAATGTTTAGATTTCTGCGATTATTTTTTAACAGGAATTGTTGAATATGAAAAGCTTATTACACAGAATCCTATTTTTTTGGAACGAGTTGAAAGAGTGGGCATTATTAGTGGGGAGGAAGCCATAAATTGGGGTTTATCAGGACCCATGTTACGAGCTTCCGGAATAGAATGGGATCTTCGTAAAGTTGATAATTATGAGTGTTATAATGAATTTGATTGGGAAGTCCAATGGCAAAAAGAAGGAGATTCATTAGCTCGTTATTTAGTCCGAATTAGTGAAATGAAAGAATCCATAAAAATTATTCAACAGGCTCTAGAAGGAATCCCTGGGGGGCCCTATGAAAATTTAGAGGTTCGGCGCTTTGATAAAGTCAAGGATTCGGAATGGAATGATTTTGAATATAGGTTTATTAGTAAAAAGCCTTCGCCTACTTTTGAATTGGCGAAACAAGAACTTTATGTGAGAGTAGAAGCACCAAAGGGAGAATTAGGAATTTTTCTGATAGGAGATAATAGTGTTTTCCCCTGGAGATGGAAAATTCGTCCACCCGGTTTCATCAATTTGCAAATTCTTCCTCAACTAGTTAAAAGAATGAAATTGGCCGATATCATGACGATACTAGGTAGTATAGATATCATTATGGGAGAAGTTGATCGTTGAAATGATAATTGCTACGACAGAAATACAAGCTATCAATTCTTTTTCTAGATCGGAATCCTTATCCTTAAAAGAGGTCTACGGACTCATATGGCTGCTTGTACCTATTTTTACTCTTATATTGGTAATTATAATAGGGGTACTAGTGATTGTTTGGTTGGAAAGAGAAATATCTGCGGGGATACAACAACGTATTGGGCCTGAATATGCCGGCCCATTGGGAATTCTTCAAGCTCTAGCGGATGGAACCAAACTGCTTTTCAAAGAAGATCTTCTCCCATCTAGAGGAGATATTAGTTTATTCAGCCTCGGGCCGTCTATAGCGGTCATATCAACTCTACTAAGTTATTTAGTAATTCCTTTTGGCTATCACCTTGTTTTAGCTGATCTCAGTATCGGCGTTTTTTTATGGATTGCCATTTCAAGTATTGCTCCTATTGGACTTCTTATGTCAGGATATGGCTCGAATAATAAATATTCCTTTTCAGGTGGTCTACGAGCTGCCGCTCAATCTATTAGTTATGAAATACCATTAACTCTATGTGTATTATCAATATCTCTACGTGTGATTCGTTGAAACATGAACTTTTATCCCCCCTTTTATCCCCTTTCCTTTTTAAGGGGGTTGAATGTATTGAATACATCTCTTCAGCTTTTATTCATCATTCGATTCGGGTTGATAAACTGAACTAGATAGTTATATGAGTGAAATAAAACAGCTTAGAAATTCGCAGTAAGAAGATTGAATCTCATTCCCTATGTACGAGAGTAAAGTCGAAGTAAACATAAGCAGTGCAAACGATTTACCCCAAGATTTAGATTGGCATCATATCTTGAAGCGGGTGCAAAAGATCCACTATGTATGGACGTTCTACTATTGTCTTGTATGTATTACCATACCGGGGATCAATCAAAAATGAGTGGACATTTAGGAACACCAAGGTACACAAAGGATTAGTAATGGAGATAATATAACGTGTCAAAAGAGGTATTTCCTCATTCATAAAACGAATCAAAATGGGCTTTAAGTTCGTAGAAATGATCGAGCAGTACTTCCCTATGATTCCGATCTAGAGTATACTCCTATTCACTCATTAAAGAAATAACTATCAGGAACGAATTAATCCCTTATTTTCTTTTCGAGTACCTTCCTTTGAGAAAGAAGAACTGGAATAAAAGAAATAGAATACTATTCTAGGAAAAATGAATAATAAAGGATCTTTCTTTATTCTTTCTTTCCTCTACCCATATTCAGACATACGGAATTCTTATCATTATTCATGAACTAGTATAGTATACCTAATTCTTTTCATAATAGAGGGGTATGGGTCGAAATATCTATTAATACAGCGAGTATTTTATTGAAGGATTAAGTTATTACTGAACAAAGAGAAATCAAAATCATAAAGGATAAGATCAATTCAGAAGCGCTTTTATTTATTATTTTCTAGCAGACAGAATTCGATTGGTCTAATTCAGGACTCCCCGCTGCATCTTTATTTATTCTATATAACCTAGAATGAGATGCTGAGTGAATTAATTTAATTTAATACCAAACAAACCAGTCCTTAGATTTATTTGTGACCATAAAGGAGCCGTATGAGGTGAAAATCTCATGTACGGTTCTGGAATAGCAATGAGAACAGTGATGTTTTCATCGACTATGATTATCTAATAGTTCAAGTACAGTTGATATAGTTGAGGCACAGTCAAAATATGGTTTTTGGGGATGGAATCTGTGGCGTCAACCTATAGGATTTTTAGTTTTCCTAGTTTCTTCTCTAGCCGAATGTGAAAGATTACCCTTTGATTTACCAGAAGCAGAGGAAGAATTAGTAGCAGGTTATCAAACTGAATATTCAGGCATCAAATTTGGTTTATTTTACGTTGCTTCTTACCTAAATCTACTAGTTTCTTCATTATTCGTAACAGTTCTTTACTTAGGCGGGTGGAATCTCTCTATTCCATACATATTTATTCCTGAACTTTTCGGAAAAAACAAAACAGGTGGAATCTTTGGAATGACAATTGGTATCCTAATTACATTAGCTAAAGCTTATTTGTTCCTGTTCATTTCTATCGCAACAAGATGGACTTTACCTAGGTTAAGAATAGACCAACTATTAAATCTTGGATGGAAATTTCTCTTACCTATTTCCCTCGGTAATCTATTATTGACAACCTCTTCCCAACTTGTTTCACTATAACAGAGTAGTATATCATAGATTCATAACCTATATCAAGCAAGAGAAAGAAACATAAATTTATTCATGGATATCACGATATGTTCCCTATGGTGACTGGGTTCATGAATTATGGTCAACAAACAGTACGAGCTGCAAGGTACATTGGTCAAAGTTTCATGATCACCTTATCGCACGCGAATCGTTTACCTGTAACTATTCAATATCCTTATGAAAAATTGATCACATCAGAGCGTTTTCGTGGTCGAATCCACTTTGAATTTGATAAATGTATCGCTTGTGAAGTATGTGTTCGTGTATGCCCTATAGATCTACCCGTTGTTGATTGGAGATTGGACACAGATGTTAGAAAAAAACAATTGCTTAATTATAGTATTGATTTTGGAGTCTGTATATTTTGTGGCAACTGCGTCGAGTATTGTCCAACAAACTGTTTATCCATGACTGAAGAATATGAACTTTCTACTTATGATCGTCACGAATTGAATTATAATCAAATTGCTTTGGGGCGGTTACCGATGTCAGTAATTGAGGATTACACAATTCGAACAACTACAAATTTGACTCCAATTAAAATAGCTAAAAATAAACCCCTGGGTTCACGAACGATTACTAATTAATAAGATTCAGTTTTGATATAAAACATCCAAGCTTCTTTTATTTTGTTTGGTCAATAACTACAAATCATAACTATTGATTGGTTAGAATCACTTTTTTTTTTTTTTCGAACGTATTCACATATCCGTAATGATTTTGAAATATATAATTCCGAATTCTTTCTTTGTACACAGAAGTCGGATTAATTTACTAACGGCGATATCTACATCAATCGACAACATATTAGCATTCAATTAAATTAGGAACGTCTCATATATAAGAAAAAATGGGGTAACCCCTTTTTCCTGGACCGTTCTGTACGGTCATGAAATATTTCGACTTATTTATCTCTTATTTTATACATAATGGATTTACCTGGACCAATACATGATGTTCTTTTAGTATTTCTGGGATCAGGTCTTATATTAGGAGGTTTAGGAGTGGTATTACTTACCAATCCAATTTATTCTGCCTTTTCATTGGGATTGGTTCTTGTTTGTATATCCTTATTCTATATTCTATCGAACTCCTATTTTGTAGCTGCTGCACAGCTCCTTATTTACGTGGGAGCCGTAAATGTCTTAATCATATTTGCTGTGATGTTCATGAATGGTTCAGACTATTCCAACGATTTCTATCTTTGGACCGTTGGGGATGGAGTCACTTCACTGGTTTGTACAAGTATTCTTTTTTCACTAATTACTACTATCCTAGATACGTCATGGTACGGAATTATTTGGAATACAGGATCGAACCAGATTGTAGAGCAGGACTTAACAAGTAACGTTCAACAAATTGGAATTCATTTATCAACAGATTTTTATCTTCCATTTGAACTCGTTTCAATAATTCTTTTAGTTGCCTTGATAGGTGCAATTACTATGGCGCGTCAGTACTAAATATTTAGAAATCCCAAACCAAATAAAAGAAAAAAATTCGGTCAAACTGTTGTTCATATTGAAATGAATCGAGATTCGTGAGGAGTTGGTCAATGATGCTGGAGTATGTACTTTTTTTGAGTGCTTATTTATTTTCCATCGGTATCTATGGATTGATTACAAGTCGAAACATGGTTAGAGCACTTATGTGTCTTGAACTTATACTGAATGCGGTTAATATCAATCTCGTAACATTTTCTGATTTATTTGATAGTCGCCAATTAAAAGGAGACATTTTTTCGATCTTTGTTATAGCTATTGCAGCCGCTGAAGCAGCTATTGGACCAGCTATTGTTTCATCGATCTATCGTAACAGAAAATCCATTCGTATTAATCAATCAAATTTGTTGAATAAATAGTAATATTAGATAGGGTATAATATTCAGCAAATTGGGATTACCATGTACGAACTCATATGATCTTGTTTGTTAAAACGTAATAAATCAAGGTTTCTTGGTCCTCTTTCATGAACAGATCCAGAAATAGATTGATTCAAAAAAATTCTGGTAAACCACTGATTCGTCTGGTGTCTAAAATATATGATTTATTTACCACAAATTTTACCAGATCGAAAATATATGACGTTAAAAATTTCTAGGTACAATGTCACATTCAGTAAAGATTTATGATACATGTATAGGGTGTACTCAATGTGTACGAGCCTGTCCTACAGATGTATTGGAAATGATACCCTGGGACGGATGTAAAGCTAAGCAAATTGCTTCTGCGCCAAGAACAGAGGACTGTGTAGGTTGTAAGAGATGCGAATCCGCCTGTCCAACAGACTTCTTGAGTGTCCGGGTTTATTTAGGGAATGAGACAACTCGCAGCATGGGTCTACCTTATTGATACTTTACATAAAACTCCACTCGAATCAATTTGATTCCTCTTTACCGACAAAAACCCGTACTTGGAATATATCGAGTACGGGTTTTTCTGGTCAAAGTGTATCTTGTCTTTACCACGAGTTATTTTCCTTGGTTAACCATAATTGTTGTTTTTCCGATATCCGCAGGTCTTTCAATTTTCTTTCTCCCGCATAGAGGGAATAAGGTGGTTCGGTGGTATACTATATGTATTTGTTTGCTAGAACTCCTTTTAATGACCTATGTGTTCTGTTATCACTTTCAATTGAACGATCCATTAATCCAATTGGATGAAGATTATGAATGGATAAATATTTTTGATTTTCACTGGAGACCAGGAATCGATGGACTTTCCATAGGACCCATTCTACTGACGGGATTTATCACTACTTTAGCTACTTTAGCGGCTTGGCCGGTTACTCGAGATTCGCGATTGTTCCATTTCCTGATGTTAGCAATGTACAGTGGTCAAATAGGATTATTTTCTTCTCGAGACCTTTTACTTTTTTTTCTCATGTGGGAGTTAGAATTAATTCCCGTTTACCTACTTTTATCTATGTGGGGTGGGAAGAAACGGCTGTACTCGGCTACCAAGTTTATTTTGTACACAGCGGGGGGTTCTGTTTTTCTTTTAATGGGAGTTCCGGGTATGGGTTTATATGGTTCCAATGAACCAACATTAAATTTTGAAACATCGGCTAATCAATCGTATCCTGTGTCATTGGAAATACTATTTTATTTTGGATTCCTTATTGCTTATGCTGTCAAATTACCGATTATACCCCTCCATACATGGTTACCAGATACCCATGGAGAAGCCCATTACAGTACATGTATGCTTCTAGCTGGAATCTTATTAAAAATGGGAGCATATGGATTAGTTCGGATCAATATGGAATTATTGCCCCACGCTCATTCTATATTTTCCCCCTGGTTGGTACTAGCGGGAACGTTGCAAATAATCTATGCAGCTTCAACTTCTCTTGGTCAAGTTAATTTAAAAAAGAGAATCGCCTATTCCTCCGTATCTCATATGGGTTTCACAATTATAGGAATTGGTTCTATAACCGATACAGGACTCAATGGAGCCATTTTACAGTTACTCTCTCATGGATTTCTTGGTGCTGCACTTTTTTTCTTAGCGGGAACAAGTTGTGATAGAATACGTCTTATTTATCTCGACGAAATGGGGGGAATATCCATCCCGATGCCCAAAATATTTACCATGTTCAGTAGCTTCTCAATGGCTTCTCTTGCATTGCCAGGAATGAGTGGTTTTGTTGCGGAAGCAGTAGTATTTTTTGGAATAATTACTAGTCAAAAATTTCTTTTTTTGCCAAAAATACTAATTACTTTTGTAATGGCAATTGGAATGATATTAACTCCTATTTATTTATTATCCATGTTACGCCAGATCTTCTATGGATACAAGCTATTTAATATGACAAACTCTTATTTTATGGATTCTGGACCACGAGAACTATTTGTTTCGATCTGTATCTTTTTGCCCGTAATAGGTATTGGTATTTATCCCGATTTCGTTCTATCGTTATCAGTTGACAAGGTGGAAGCTATTTTATCTAATTACTTTTATAGATAGTTTTTATGAAAAAGATAAAAAGTGAAAAAAGCTGCGTTAAAACCGTTTGCTGTACAACGAAAAAAAAAAAAGTAAATTAGAATTGCAATCAGATGAATCTGGAGTTTTTTTGTTTGAGGCCCGTTTGATTTCAATTCAAATGGTCCTCAAACAAGAAAACTCGAAAAAATTTTTGTTAGATATGATGGTATAAAACGCTGTTTTTATGTATTCTTCAGATAGTTTAGTCAATTAGATATTAATGTGAATGAACCATAACTATGTAAACCTATTCCTAATAGATTGACTCCAAAATAACATATCCAAATTATAAGAAATCCGATAGAAGCCACAATTGCCGAATTCGCACCTTGCAAACTATGATTCGTTCTAGTATGTAAATAAATTGCGAATATAGCCCAGGTAATAAATGCCCAAATTTCCTTTGGGTCCCAATTCCAATAAGATCCCCATGCCTCATTAGCCCACACTGCCCCCGATAGAATACCTATGGTTAAAAAGATAAACCCTAGACTAATGACCCGATAACTCCAAAAATCTAATCGTTGAGTCAATTGATATTTGTGATAATTTGTAAATGAATCAAACGAAGTGTTTTGTAAAACACTGCGTTTTTCATTCAAGTATTCAATCTCACCAAAGAAAAATGACCTAATTAAGAAATTATTTCTTTTATCAAAAATATCGCTGTTTTTTCGAAACGTAATAACTAGAAGAGCAACTGATAATAATGACCCGCATAAAAGAGCTGCATAGCTCAATAACATCATACTTACATGCATCATTAACCACTGGGATTGTAGAGCGGGTACTAATATTATGGATTGATGCATTTCCGTTAAAAGACCCGAAGTAGCAAAGCCTTGGGTAAAAATGGCACTTGGCGCAGTTATTGCACTGAAATGATTTCTGTGGTTCCTAAAATATGGAACCATATGAATAATGGAGAAACTCCATGAAAGGAAGATTAATGATTCATATAAATCACTTAGTGGGAAATGACCCGAATAGATCCAACGAGTAACCAATAATCCCGTGATAGAGAAAAAGGTAGCTATCATGCCTTTTTCTGACGCATCACCTAGTTGTACCAGTTCGTGGACTAATAAGTTCATCAACTGAATTGTAATCACAACTGAAATAATCGAAAAAGATATGTGAGTTAATATATGTTCTAAAGTTGAAAATATCATAAAGGGGGTCCCTCAATTACAGAATTGAAATTGGGAATTAGATCCATTTATAGGATCTATTTTATTCCTTTTAGTAGATGATGCCGCCACTCGGACTCGAACCGAGATGCTCTAGCACTGCTTCCTAAGAGCAGCGTGTCTACCAATTTCACCATGGCGGCTTGCTTGAAATAATAATAGCCCATCTGCGCGCAATCGTCGAGATTGAAGGATTCAATGCAATATAGTTTAGTAAATTTGCGAATCAATGAATAAAAACTTTTCAAATCTCTATTTGAACGTTCAAAAATTTTTGGTCTCGTGGCAGGATAGGGTATCGGTTTCAACAACGGACTTTCGAGTACCATACCATAAGGAAGTTCTACTAAAATTGTCGGAACTTAATAGTTCTGTTCTGAGTGAAAGTAAGATATAACACTAAGAATTTGCCTTCTTTTTTTCATTTTTTTTTTTTAGGATTCCTTTTTTATGTGTTCGAAATTTCATCGCTAAATCCAAGGGATCTCTTTAACTATTTTGGTAGCTTGATAGAAGATTTTTGTTGAAGATTTTTGTTAATGAAAGGGAATTCTTATTAGGTACATAATTTATGTTAAGGTTTATCAAACCTGTTAGGCATTGATCCAAGCATATAACAAAGGTTGTCAATTTCTATTGCAACTGTACTGAGAAAATAGATTAATATATTTTCTATTTATCTTAGAGAAAAATTATCTATTTCCATTTTTCTATATTTTATAGAAAATTTTTTCGATTTTTAAAACTGAATTGATGGGGAAAATAACAATCCCCATCTCACGAATTAGAAAAATAGACTCTAATAAAAAAAGGGAAAACCTTCTTTCTAATTCCTTTTTTGTTAAGAATACAGTTTTTAGTACCCATTAGACAGAAAAATTCTTATTCGACATTACTACAAATGCCTGTTGTATCTCATATTGATGAATTCCAAAAATAAGTTAATGTGAATCATTTATCTTATAAATAATCCAATAATCCCATTTTTGGATCCATTCAATTTGCATTATTCCAAGGATTTATTACTTGTTTGTCGCACAAAAAAACTTTTTGACTGTCCGGTGGAAACTGATTTAGCTAAAGAAAAAGCTTTTACCGCGGCAAAATATCCCTTTTTCTTCCAAAAATTTTTACGAATACGTTTTTTTGATATAGAAGTACGTTTCTTTGGAACCGCCATTAAAAAATAAAGAAGTTACTTACTTTTATAGTTGTATGTGAAAGACATGTATTTTTTTATTTAAACGGATTGGAAAAAAGTATAGGATCCTCTATTCTATTTATTATCTATACTTATTCATAGATAATAGCTCCTCCATAACACCACATATAGTATTATCGCTAGGGATAAAAAAAAGATGATTTCTCTTTCATTTTTTTTTTTCACATCTATATTATATACAATGTCCAAATAAAGAATAATTCGTACTTATTGTTGAGACTTTTTTTATAGCCTCGTCGGAATCGATTTCATTTCAATCTATTTCTATAGTAAAAGACATAGAATTGGGTTCCTTTTGTAAGAACAAAAAGTTTCAATTCATATCTCTGTCTATTTATAAATCCATTTAATAAATAATTAGTTAATCTATTAAACGAGACATTTTTATAAGATAATCTTAGTAATCTCTTATTTCAATTCTATGTGAAGTGATGAGTATCATAGGATTTCCCATAGACATAAAAGTTTTTTTATTGGAATGGAAGCGAATCAATCAGTTTTATAATAAATTTGATAATAACTTAACTCCAAATAAACTAACTAGGCCTTTTTATTGTTTCTTGGTATTTAGTCGAGTTATTGGAGGGTAGTAGGATCCATATACCAATCAAGTACTCCTTACTTATTCATAGATAATAGCTCCCCCATAACATCTTGATATAACTCTTTTTCCTTACTATATGGATATATATCGTCAGAATAGTAGAATAAGGAAAAATATCATATTCTCTATCTTATCATTTGACTTTTTTTTTTCAATATCTGGAAAACAATGAAAATAATTCTGAATTAAAAAAAATTCTTTTCTTATGGAACATACATATCAATATGCATGGATAATACCTTTCCTTCCATTTCCAGTTACTATATCAATAGGGTTGGGACTTCTGCTCGTTCCAACGGCAACGAAAAATCTTCGCCGTATTTGGGCTTTTTTTAGTGTTTTATTGCTAAGTATAGCTATGGTGTTTTCGGCCGATCTGGCTATTCAGCAAATAAACGGGAGTTTTATCTATCAATATTCATGGTCTTGGACGATTAATAACACTTTTTCATTAGAGTTTGGATACTTAATTGATCCACTTACCTCTATTATGTTAATACTAATCACTACTGTTGGAATCATGGTTCTTATTTATAGTGATAATTATATGTCTCATGATCAAGGATATTTAAGATTTTTTGCTTATATGAGTTTTTTCAATACTTCTATGTTAGGATTAGTTACTAGTTCTAATTTGATACAAATTTATATTTTTTGGGAACTCGTAGGAATGTGCTCCTATTTATTAATAGGGTTTTGGTTCACACGACCAACTGCAGCAAATGCTTGTCAAAAAGCGTTTGTAACTAATCGTGTAGGGGATTTTGGTTTGTTATTAGGAATCTTAGGTCTTTATTGGATAACAGGTAGTTTCGAATTTCGGGATTTGTTCGAAATTTTAAAAAACTTGATCCATAATAATGAAGTCAATTCTTTATTTGCCGCCCTGTGCGCCTCACTATTATTTGTTGGTGCGGTTGCGAAATCCGCACAATTTCCACTTCATGTATGGTTACCTGATGCTATGGAGGGCCCTACCCCCATTTCGGCTCTTATACACGCTGCTACTATGGTAGCGGCGGGCATTTTTCTTGTAGCTAGGCTTCTTCCTCTTTTCACAGTCATACCTTACATAATGAATTTCATTTCTTTGATAGGTATAATAACAGTCCTTTTAGGGGCTACTTTAGCTCTTGCTCAAAGAGACATTAAAAGAAGTTTAGCCTACTCTACAATGTCTCAGTTAGGTTATATTATGTTAGCTCCAGGTATAGGCTCTTATCGAGCTGCTTTATTCCATTTGATCACTCACGCCTATTCTAAAGCATTATTGTTTTTAGGATCTGGATCAATTATTCATTCAATGGAACCTATTGTTGGATATTCACCAGAGAAAAGTCAGAACATGATTCTTATGGGTGGTTTAAGAAGATATGTTCCAATTACAAAAACCACTTTTTTCTTAGGTACACTTTCTCTTTGTGGTATGCCCCCTCTTGCTTGTTTTTGGTCCAAAGATGAAATTCTTAATGATACTTGGTTATATTCACCAATTTTCGCAATAATAGCTTGGTCCACAGCAGGATTAACTGCATTTTATATGTTTCGGGTATATCTCCTTACTTTTGATGGTCATTTACAAGTTCATTTTCAAAATTTCAGTAGTACTAAAAATAGCTCCTTCTATTCAATATCTATATGGGGAAAAGAAGTACCGAAACCACTTAACGTAAATTTGTTTTTATCAACAATGAACACTAACGAAAAAATGTCTTTTTTTTCGAAAAATACATATCAAATTGATAGAAATGGAAAAAACCGAATTCGTTACTTTAGTACTCAGTTTGGAAATAAGTACACTTCCATGTATCCCCATGAATCGGACAATACTATGCTTTTTCCGATGCTTGTATTGGTCTTATTTACTTTGTTCATTGGATTTATAGGAATTCCTTTCGATCAAGGAGTAATTGATTTGGATATATTATCAAAATGGTTAACTCCATCGATAAACCTTTTACATTCCAATTCCGGCGATTCCTTTGATTGGTATGAATTTGTGACAAATGCAATTTATTCAGTCACTATATCCTTTTTGGGGATATTTCTAGCATACATATTTTATGGGTCTGTTTATTCATCTTTTCAAAATTTGGACTTAATCAATTCGTTTGTTCGAATAGATTCTAAGAGAATTTTATCGGATCGAATAATAAATGGGATATACAATTGGTCATATAATCGTGGTTACATCGACGTTTTTTATGGAAAAGTTTTAAGTAATACTATAAGAGGACTTGCAGAATTAATTCATTTTTTTGATAGACGAGTTATTGATGGGATTACAAATGGGGTTGGTGTTGTAAGTTTCTTTGTAGGAGAAGGGATAAAATCTGTAGGGGGTGGACGAATCTCATCTTATATCTTCTTGTATGCATTTTCTGTATCAATTTGTTTAATAATTTATTATTTTTTCAGGTTCTAAGAAATTAGATACTATAAGAATAATTCTTT